AGTTTAGTTGTTTGTGCAGTAGTTTCATAGAATGGGATGCTTGGTTGCGGAGGGTATGGTGTGTGATTTGTATACACTCTATGAAATGGAAATTTAATTGGGTGAGTGCCCATGGGGGTACAAATTTAATAAATTGTAATTTGAGAAAATATGTATCATGTGTTTTTTTGCATTTTTTGCATTTATGGATGTGCAAATATTTGCTATGTCACTCTAGCATTAACTAAAAAGTCAGTCTGAGGGGGTTATGTTGACCAAGGATACGAATATGCCTTAACACCACCGTCGACCAGAGTATGCGAGATTATGCCGTTATCCGATCATTGACTATATGTGTTCGGGGGGCTCATGTGATAAGAGAATTGACTAATAAGTCTAATCCTGACTTAATTTGGCTGCGTGCATGTCTTGACGACTATGCTGATACGGGCATACCGAAAAATAGAAGCTACCAAATGCCTGGATGGGTTAACTATGTCGCGATCACGGACTGGAAGCACCAAACCATCGAGATGTCTTATTTAAGGGGAACGAGTGGGCGATCTTATCCTTATGTGCCTGAGGTAAGAACCAGATGCCTGATAAAGTTCAAGGTTAGTCACCCCCACGATGGATGGGCCCGGAGCGAGAAGAGGGATCCTTGTATGGCGGGTTGCTGGTTTCTCGGAGGATGGTAGATTAAGAGATGACCCATTGGAAGGGGATAGTCATATTGAAGAGAATTAGTTTGACTTAATGCGCTAATGTGCGATACGGGCGAGCTAAAATGTCAAAGATGGAGGGTATGTATTAGAGGATATCCATGGGGGGGTGGGGTTATGTGGATAAAACATTATATGGTTCATGTAAGATTACACATTAATGTACTAGTACATTATGGATGGGGTCGGGCATTAATGCACGAATGACATAGATTGTGTTTGCTACACTCTTTGATAAGGGCCTGCAAGGAATAGTTTAGTCAGAATTTCAGCTTTGGGAGTTGACGGCGGGGGTCTTCTCTCTTTCTTGATGTATCTCAGGAGGGAGGAAAGATCTCATTTTTGGTTTACAAGACCAAGGTAATGTTTATACTACTGAGACTCTTCATTTTATTATTTTATTTTCTACTAACCCTGCTAAGGGTATTAGAACAAGGATGATGAGGAAGTATAGGATTGATGCTAATTGGCCGATGATGATGTAAGGGTATTCTACTGGTTGGCTGCCGATTCATGTTAGGGTGAGGAGGGTGGAGATGAACGTTCAGAATAAACATTGGCTGATAGGTCGGAATATTATGCTGCGTTGTTTGGATGTGTGTAGGAGTGGTAGGGCGACTAGGATCAGGATTGATATAACCAAGGCTAGTACTCCTCCTAGTTTGTTGGGAATAGAGCGTAGGATGGCGTATGCAAACAGGAAATATCATTCTGGTTTGATGTGTGGTGGCGTGCTCATGGGGTTTGCTGGTGTGTAGTTATCGGGGTCTCCTAGTAGGTCTGGGTGGAATAGTGTTAGTGTTAGTAGAATGAGTAGTATGATCTGCAATCCTATGAAGTCTTTAAATGAGTAGTAGGGGTGGAATGGGATTTTGTCCGAGTCTGAGTTGATGCCTGATGGGTTGTTTGATCCAGTTTCGTGTAGGAATAGCAGGTGTACTATCGTAAGTGCTGTGATGATGAACGGTAGGATGAAGTGGAAGGCGAAGAATCGGGTCAGAGTGGCTTTGTCTACTGCGAATCCGCCTCAGATTCATTCTACTAGTGTTGGGCCGATGTAAGGGATTGCTGAGAATAGGTTTGTGATGACTGTCGCACCTCAGAATGATATTTGTCCTCATGGTAGCACATATCCTATGAAAGCAGTTGCTATAACTGATAGGAGAAGAATGATTCCGATGTTTCAGGTTTCTATGAATATGTAAGATCCGTAGTATATTCCTCGACCTACGTGAAGATACAGGCAGATGAAAAATATGGAGGCACCATTGGCGTGTAAGTATCGGATTAATCATCCGTAGTTTACATCTCGGCAGATGTGGGCTACTGATGAGAATGCGGTGGCTGTGTCTGCAGTGTAGTGCATGGATAGGAATAGACCTGTGATAATTTGTAGGATTAGGCAGGCTCCTAGGAGTGATCCGAAGTTCCATCAGTAGGAGATGCTGGAGGGTGTGGGCAGGTCGATGAACGAGTGGTTGATAATTTTGATTAAGGGGTGGGATTTTCGGATGTTGGTCATTAGTTCTTGTAGTTGAATACAACGATGGTTTTTCATATCATAGGTCATGGTTTAAACCCATGTGGGAATTATGACTTTAAACGTTTATTATTTTTTAAGTATTTTATTTGTTATTGGGTGTGTAGGTTTTTCTGTAAAACCTTCTCCTATTTACGGAGGGCTATCTTTGATTGTTAGCGGGGCATTAGGGTGCGTTATTATTTTAGGTTATGGAGGATCATTTTTAGGATTAATAGTATTTTTAGTTTTTTTAGGCGGTATAATAGTTGTGTTCGGTTATACCACTGCTATATCTATGGAACAGTACCCTGAGTCTTGGGTTTCTAACGTTGCTGTTTGAAGTGTGATGTTGTTTAGCCTGTTTATAGAAGGATTATTGTCTTATGTCTGGTTAAACTATGATTATATTGAAGTTATTGTGCAGTTTAATAATATGGGGGAGTGGGTGATTTATGATGGTGAGGGTGGTGTGGGCTACTTGAGTGAGGGTCCTACTGGGGTTGGTGCTATTTATAGTTATAACTACTGGCTGATGTTTGTGGCAGGATGGTCATTGTTTGCAGGAATTCTCATTACTATGCAGATTATTCGAGGTAACTAGGTAGATAGGATTAGAGCTACTATGAAAGATAGTAGGAATGACAGAAAGTAGAGTTTAATTAATCCTGTTTGGTTTGATGTAAATATCGATGCGGTGTATTGAATATCAGATACATTTTTAGGGGCTGACTTTTCTAATCAAATTGCGTCTATGGAAGAGGAGGCTAGATTTTGACTTATTATTAGTTTTTTATAAGGTATAAAGCGGTGGGCGGTGGGAGTAAAGTACCCTAACATGTTTGAGAAGTTAAATAATTTATTGGGGTATTTGTTTTTTAAGTAGTGGCTTATAATGATTAATTCTATTGCTGTTATAAATCCTAGGGCTGTAACTATGAGTGTTGATAGTTTAATATGGGTAGGTATGGTTATTTGAGGGATGCTTGTGGGGGGAATGTTGTTTGAGATGATGAAGCCTGCTAAGATACTGCCCATTGCTAGTCGTTTGATGGGATTGATTAATAGAGGGTTGTTTTCATTGATGTTAAGCGTTGTTGTACTTCGGGGGTGGTCTAGTAGTGCGTAGAACACAATTCGGCTGCTGTATACGGCTGTCAGGGATGTGGAGATTAGGGTAATTAATAGGGCTCAGGCATTAATGTACGATGAGTTTGCGGATTCGATGATCAGGTCCTTGGAGTAAAACCCTGTTAAGAAAGGTATGCCTGTTAGGGCTAAACTTCCGATGATTAGTGAGGAGGAGGTAAAGGGTAGCATTTTGAGCAGTCCTCCTATTTTTCGGATATCTTGTTCATTGTTTAGGTTGTGGATAATTGAACCGGCGCATATGAATAGCATGGCCTTGAAGAATGCATGTATGCAGATGTGGAGGAATGCTAGGTGTGGTTGGTTGATGCCAATGGTGACTATCATTAGTCCTAGTTGGCTCGAGGTTGAGAATGCGATGATTTTCTTAATGTCGTTCTGTGTGAGGGCACACAGGGCGGTGAATAGTGTTGTGGTCGCTCCTAAACACATTGATATAGTTAGAATTGTTTGGTTGTGTTGGATTAGCGGATAGAATCGGATTATTAGGAAGATTCCGGCCACTACTATAGTGCTGGAGTGAAGTAGAGCTGATACTGGGGTGGGCCCTTCTATTGCGGAAGGTAGTCATGGGTGGAGGCCGAATTGGGCAGATTTGCCAGTTGCGGCCAGTAGGAGGCCTAGTAAGGGGATGTAGTTTATTTCGTCTTGTATAATGAGTAGTTGTTGTATCTCTCATGAGCTGAGGTTTGTTATAAACCATACTATGGAGATAATGAATCCGATATCACCAATTCGGTTATACAAGATTGCCTGTAGGGCTGCGGTGTTTGCGTCTGATCGGCCCAGTCATCATCCGATTAGTAGGAAAGATATAATTCCTACTCCTTCTCAGCCGATGAAGAGTTGTATAGCATTGTTTGCGGTGACTAGGATTATTATGGTGATGAGGAATAGGAGAAGGTATTTAATGAATTTGTTCATGTCGGGGTCAGAGTGTATATATCATATTGAGAATTCTATGATAGACCATGTGACGAATAGTGCTACGGATATAAACATGACGGAGAAGTAGTCTAGTTTAAAGCTTATGTTGATGGATACGGTTTGGATATGTATTCAGTTTCAGTTGGAGATTACTGCCTCTTGGTTAGACAGTAGTAGCATGGTGGTTGGGATTAGGCTGATGAAGAATGATAATGAGATAATTGATTTTACGTATGAGGGGTATGATGTGTTTTTGGGAAAGTTAATACTAGATAGGGGGATAGGTGTGGTGAGAAGTAGCAGTGATATAATGAACGATGAGATATATAAGTTTATTACTTTTATTTGGAGTTGCACCAAGTTTTTAGTTCCTAAGACTAACGGATTGCTTCTATCCTTTAAAAGTGAGAAAGCCATGTTTTTAAGTATGGGATGTAGAGTTAGCAGTTCTACTTTACTTTCTTGGTAAAAAGGAGAGTTTAAATCTCTGTCTTTAGATTCACAATCTAGTGTTTTTGTTAAACTATTTTTACATAATAGGTTTCCTATGATGATTTTAGGGTTGAGGGTTATTAGTAGCAGGGGGAGTAGGTGGAGTGTTATTAGTGTGTTTTCTCGTGTGAATGAAGGGGGAAGGTTGATGATGTGGTGGGGAGGTGTGCCTCGTTGTGTGGAAATTAGCATGTATAGTGTATATAGTGCTGTGATGAGTATGTTTATTCCGGTCAAGATGATTGTGAAGTTTGATCAAGAGAAGGTTGAAGTGATGATTAATAGTTCTCCTACTAGGTTGATTGATGGGGGTAAAGCGAGGTTTGTAAAGCTAGCTAGGAGTCATCAGAGCGCTATCAGGGGAAGGATGGTTTGTAGTCCGCGAGCTAGGATTATGGTTCGGCTGTGGGTGCGTTCGTAGTTGGAGTTTGCTAGGCAAAATAGGAGGGATGATGTGAGGCCGTGGGCGATTATTAAGGTTGTGGCTCCTATGTAACCTCATGGTGTTTGAATGAGGATAGCTGTGATTACAAGGGCTATGTGGCTGATGGAGGAGTAGGCAATAAGGGATTTTAGGTCTGTTTGCCGTAGGCAGATGGAGCTCGTTATAACTATTCCTCATAGGGATAATAAGATGAATGGGTAGCTTATTGAGGTTGTGAGGGGCTCTAGGAGTTGCGAGATTCGTATTATTCCGTAGCCTCCTAGTTTCAGTAGGATGGCGGCTAGTACTATTGAGCCGGCGATGGGGGCTTCTACGTGGGCTTTTGGTAGTCATAGGTGCAGGCCGTATAGTGGAAATTTAACTATGAATGCTATGATGCAGGCGAGTCATAGTATGCTGTTGGATCATGTGGGTAAAAGGGGAGATGCTTTGTAGCTGAATAGTATAAAGTTCAGTGAGCCTAGGTAATTTTTTAGGTAAGTTAGAGCTACTAGAAGTGGTAGCGATCCGGTGAGAGTGTAGAAAAGAAAATATAGTCCTGCCTTTATTCGTTCAGTTTGGTTTCCCCATCGGGTGATGATAATTAGAGTTGGGATTAGTGTGGCTTCGAATAGAATGTAGAATATTATTATTTCTGAGGTTGTAAATGTTATGATAAGTAGGGCCTGTAGTGTGATTAGTAGTGAGAGGTATAGTTTTTTTCGGACGGCGGGTTCGTTTTTTATGTGGTGCTGGCTGGCGATGATTATTAGGGGTAGGAGTCATACTGTAAGGTTTACTAGTGGAGATGACAGGGAGTCTGAGAAGAAGTTTGTTGAGAAATTGTGGCTGTTAATGTCTAGTTTGTTGAGGGTGGGTAGGGAGATTAGTGCGATGAGTAAGCTGTGGCAGGAGGTGTTGATTCATAATAGTGAGTTTTTTGATAGTCAGGTGACTGGGATGAGTATGATTGTTGGTAGGATAATTTTTAGCATCGTAGGAGGTTTAAGTTTTGTACGTAATCTGAGCCGTAGGTGTTTGATACCAGGACTAGTAAGGCCAGACCTATGGCTGCTTCGCAAGCGGAGAATACTAGGAGAACTAGGGGGATGGTGTATGATAGGGTGTAGTGGGAGTTTAGTGTGATTAGGGACGCCATTACGAATATAGATAGTATTATTCCTTCTAAACACAGTAGTGATGATATTATGTGGGATCGGTATATTATTATTCCTGTCAAGGATGCTATGAAAGCAATGGTTATGTTTATATAGATGGCGGACATTTTGGTAATTATGAGATGGATCATAATTTAATGAGTCGAAATCATTTGTTTTGTTGTTTAAACTAATTACCATATTTGTCTCATTCTAGTCCTTTTTGAGATCATTCGTAGAAGAGTCCTAGTGCTAAAACTGAGATCAGTACGAGTGAGACTGTAAGTATTAGGGTGAGGTTGTTGGTTTGTGACGCTCAGGGGAGAGGGAGGAGTAGGGCGATTTCTAGGTCGAATAGCAGGAACGTAATGGCGATTAAGAAGAATTTTATGGAGAATGGTAGTCGTGCGGATCCTATCGGGTCAAATCCGCATTCATAGGGGCTTAATTTTTCTGCGTAGGCGTCCATTTGGGGGAGTCAGAATGCGATTAGCATGAGGATGGTGGCTAGGGAGAAGTTCGTCAGTAATGAGATTGTTATGTTTATTACTCTTTCTCAGGGTGTGCCGAGGCTGGTTGATTGGAAGTCAACTGTACTGTTTATACTAAGAGAGTATGAACCTCACCAGTAAATGGATACGTAAAGGAATAATCAGACCACGTCCACGAAGTGTCAGTATCAGGCTGCGGCTTCAAATCCAAAGTGATGTTTGGATGTGAAGTGGAATAGCAATTGTCGAATGAGGCAGACTGTTAGAAATGTGGATCCAATGATAACATGGAGCCCGTGAAATCCTGTGGCTACGAAGAAGGTGGAGCCATAGATTCCGTCTGAAATGGTGAAAGGCGCTTCAAAGTATTCCGAGGCCTGTAGTAGGGTGAAGTAGATTCCTAAGATGATGGTGGTTAAGAGGCTTTGAATTACGTGTTTTCGGTGGCCTTCTATTAGGCTGTGGTGGGCTCATGTGATAGAGACTCCGGATGCTAATAGAATGGCCGTGTTAAGTAGGGGTACTTCTGTTGGGTTTAGAGGATTAATTCCTGCAGGGGGTCAATATCCCCCTAATTCGGGGGTGGGTGCTAGGCTTGAGTGGTAGAAGGCTCAGAAAAATCCTGCAAAGAAGAAGACTTCGGAGATGATAAATAGTACTATACCATATCGAAGTCCTTTTTGGACTGTTGGCGTGTGATGTCCTTGGTAAGTTCCTTCTCGTACAATGTCTCGTCATCATTGGTATATGGTCATGATGCAGGCTAGTAGACCTAGTAGCATGAGGGTTATGGAGTTGAAGTGGAATCATATGGTTAGTCCTGATGTAATTAGGAGGGCGGATAGGGCTCCTGTTAGGGGCCATGGGCTGGGGTTCACTATATGAAATGCATGAGTTTGGTGATTCATTAGGTGTTGTCGTTCAGGTAAAGGCTGACGAGTAGAGTAAATACATAAGCTTGGATTATGGCTACAGCAAATTCCAGTATTGTGAGTAAGATTAAGATGGTAAATGTAATCAGGGCTGTGGTGATGTTGATGGAAATTAGGGTGAGGACAGCTTTACTGATTAGGTGTATTAATAGATGTCCTGCGGTGATGTTGGCTGTGAGTCGAATAGCCAGGGCTACGGGCTGAATGAATAGGCTAATTGTTTCGATTAATACTAGTATGGGGATGAGTGGGTTTGGGGTGCCTTGCGGGAGGAAATGGGCTAATGATTTTTTGGTTTTATGTCGGAAGCCCAGGATGACGGTTCCGGCTCATAGTGGAATAGCTATTCCTAAGTTTATTGATAGTTGTGTTGTAGGGGTAAAGGTGTATGGCAGTAGTCCCAGAAGGTTGGTAGATGAGATAAATAGGATTAGGGATGTGAGTATTAATGTTCATGAGCGGCCTTTTGTGTTGTGTATTGTTATTAGTTGTTTTAGTGTTATTTGGATTGCTCATTGTTGGAGGGAGGTGAGTCGGTTGTTGATTAGGCGGTTGGGTCGTGATAGTAGTATGGATGGGAATATTATGATAATAATGATGATGGGGAGACCCATTAGTGTTGGTGTGGAGAAGGGGGCAAATAGATTTTCGTTCATTTTTTTTCTCAAGGGGCATGCCGTTTTGTGTGGAGGGTTGATTTAGTTTTGATGTCGTTGGGGTAATGGTAGTTTAGTATTTTTAGTTGAAATATAATAAACAGGGTGATTATTATTGTTGTAATTATTATAAATCACGTTGATGTGTCTAGTTGTGGCATGTCATTATGGAGAGTCAGTATTTCTCTATCTTTAACTTAAAAGGTTAATGCTGCTATAGCTTCATAATGTTTTATGTTATTAATGATGATCAGCTTTCGAATGTTTTTAGGGGCACTATTTCGATTACAATGGGTATGAAACTGTGGTTTGATCCACAGATTTCGGAACACTGACCGTAAAATAGTCCAGGTCGTGAAGATATAAGGGTTGTTTGATTTAGACGTCCTGGGACTGCGTCTGTTTTTAATCCTAAGGATGGAACGGCTCATGAGTGCAGTACGTCTTCAGATGAAATCAGTATTCGTACGGGGGTTTTTATTGGGAGGACAACTCGATTGTCTACTTCAAGAAGTCGTAGTTCTCCTGGTTTTAAATCCGTGCTTGGTACTATGTAAGAGTCGAAGCAAAGTTCCTCGTAGTCTGTATACTCGTAGCTTCAGTATCATTGATGGCCTAGGGTCTTTACTGTTAGTGATGGGTCGTTGATTTCATCAATTATATATAGGATTCGTAGGGAGGGCAGTGCAATTAGAATGAGGATTATGGCGGGTAGGATGGTTCATACCATTTCAATTTCTTGGGCGTTTATAGTGTTAGTGTGGGTTAGTTTTGTGCTGAGCATGGTGGAGATGGTGTAGAGCACTAGTGAGCTGATCAGGAATACGATTATTAGTGTGTGGTCGTGAAAGTATAGCAGTTCCTCTATAATAGGGGAGGTAGCATCTTGAAATCCGAGTTGATGGGGATAGGGCATTAAGATATATTAGGTTTTAACTAATGATTCGTCCTTGACAAGGATGAGTAATGGTTTTACTAATATCTTGCTGTTGAGAGAGTGGTAATGGTTGCAGGGCTGGCTTGAAACTGGCTTTTGGGGGTTCGATTCCTTCCTTTCTCGGTTATATTTTGATGTATGTGGGTTCTTCAAATGTGTGGAAGGGTGGAGGACAGCCGTGAATTCATTCTAAGTTGGTGGAGGTTATTTCGGTTATGAGTACTTCTCGTTTTGAGGCGAAAGCTTCTCAGATTATGAAGACTATCATTATTACTGCTGTCAGGGAAATAAGAGATCCTATAGAGGACAGTGTATTCCATATTGTATAGGCGTCCGGGTAGTCGGAGTATCGTCGGGGCATGCCTGATAGGCCTAGGAAGTGTTGTGGAAAGAATGTTATATTTACCCCAATAAATATTACGGAGAATTGGATTTTAGCTCATGTGGGGTCTAGAGTGTACCCTGAGAATAGGGGGAATCAGTGAACAAAGCCAGCTATAATGGCGAATACGGCTCCTATGGATAAGACATAATGGAAGTGTGCGACTACGTAGTATGTGTCGTGTAGGACAATGTCTAGGGAGGAGTTTGCTAGGACAATTCCAGTTAGACCTCCTACGGTGAACAGGAAGATGAACCCCAAGGCTCATAGTATTGCCGGAGATCATTTGATGTTTCCTCCGTGCAGGGTTGCTAGTCAGCTGAATACTTTTACTCCTGTGGGGATTGCAATGATTATTGTTGCGGATGTAAAGTATGCTCGGGTGTCTACGTCTATTCCTACTGTGAATATGTGATGGGCTCAGACGATGAAGCCCAGGAAGCCAATGGATATTATGGCTCATACTATTCCTATGTAACCGAATGGCTCTTTTTTTCCCGAGTAATAGGTAACAATATGTGAAATCATTCCGAATCCTGGGAGGATTAGGATATACACTTCTGGGTGGCCGAAGAATCAGAATAGATGTTGATATAGAATTGGGTCTCCTCCTCCAGCGGGGTCGAAAAAAGTGGTGTTTAGATTTCGGTCGGTAAGTAGTATTGTAATTCCTGCGGCTAGGACTGGTAGGGATAACAGGAGAAGTACTGCTGTGATTAGTACGGATCAAACGAATAATGGTGTTTGGTATTGGGATATTGCCGGTGGTTTTATGTTGATGATTGTAGTGATGAAGTTAATTGCTCCGAGGATTGAGGATACGCCTGCCAGGTGTAGTGAAAAGATTGTTAGGTCTACAGAGGCCCCTGCGTGTGCTAGGTTACCTGCTAGAGGAGGGTAGACCGTCCAACCTGTCCCGGCGCCGGCTTCTACTATTGATGAGGCTAGGAGCAGAAGGAAGGAGGGGGGTAGAAGTCAGAAGCTCATGTTGTTTATTCGTGGGAATGCTATGTCAGGGGCTCCAATTATTAGTGGGACCAATCAGTTTCCGAATCCTCCGATTATGATGGGCATAACTATGAAGAAGATTATAATGAATGCATGTGCGGTGACGATGACGTTGTAGATCTGATCATCCCCCAATAGAGTACCGGGTTGCCCTAGTTCAGTACGGATTAGAATGCTTAGGGCTGTTCCAGTTATTCCTGCTCATGCCCCAAATAGCAGGTACAATGTACCAATATCTTTATGATTTGTGGAAAATAGTCAGCGGTTAATGAACATTGGTAAAATGGCTGAGTGGAAGCATTAGACTGTAAATCTAAAGACGGGGCGGGGAAAGCCCCTTTTGCCAGGCTTTGTAGTGAAATTTCATGTCGGATTGCAAATTCGAAGAAGTAGATTAGATCTGCCGGGGCTTCTCCCGCCTTTGTTTTTTTTATAGGCGGGAGAAGTAGATTGAAGCCAGCATGTTAGGGTATTTAGCTGTTAACTAGAGTTTCGTGGGGTAGTAGCCCACCAATCTATGAGGATTTAGCTTAATGAAAGTGTTTGGTTTGCGTCCAGTTGATGTAAATGTGATGTTTACAATCCTTATTTCAGGAAATAAATGTTGTGTATATTTACTTAGAGCTTTGAAGGCTCTTGGTCTTGTTAACCTAATTTCCTATTCTAGTGTTGTCATTATGGGGGATAGGGGTAGTATGAGTGTAGATACAATAATTAGTGGGGGTAGTAGGTATGGTATTTTGGTGTTTTGGGTGTACCATTTTATTTTTAGGTTATTTGTTGATGGAAATAGTGTTAGTGATGTTGAGTAAGCTAGGCGTATGTAGAAGAATAGGTTTAGTAGGGCTATTATTGCCATTAGTGTGGGTAGGATGATGCTTTGGTTTTTTGTTATTTCTGTAATGATTATTCATTTGGGTATGAAACCGGTAAGTGGGGGGAGGCCTCCTAGAGATAGGAGGATGATTAGGATGGTGTTGGCTAGGATAGGTGAGATGTTTCATAAGTGTGATAGGGAGAGGGTGGTGGTGTTTGTGTTGATAGATAGTATGGAGAATATGGATAGTGTGAGTATAATGTAGATTAGAAGGTTTAGGTGTATGATTGAGGGGTTGAAGCATATTACTGTTGTTATTCATCCTATGTGGGAGATTGAGGAGTAGGCTAGGATTTTTCGTAGTTGTGTTTGGTTTAAGCCTCCTCAGCCCCCTAGTAGGATTGATAGGAGGGAGAATGAGATGATTATTGTTTGGTTTGCTGAGGAGTAGGTTTGGTACATGATGGATAGGGGGGCGATTTTTTGTCATGTGAGAAGGATTATTCCTGATCACAGGTTGGCCCCTTGAGTTACTTCAGGCACTCATAGGTGGAATGGGGCAAGTCCTAGTTTTATTATTAGGGATAATATTAGGATTGAAGAGATTGTTTGGTTTTGTGAGTGTATGATGGCCCATTGGCCTGAGAGGGCCACGGAGTAAATGATTGCTATTATAAATATTATGGATGCTGTTGCTTGGACTAAGAAGTACTTGGTTGCGGCTTCTGTGGATCGTGGGCTTGTTTTGTGCGTGAGGATTGGGATTATGGCGAATATGCTTATTTCTAGTCCTGCTCATATTAGTAATCAATGGGAACTGGTAAGTGTAATTAGTGTCCCTGAAATTAGGGTGAGGTAGATGACGCTATTGGAGATGAGGTTAATTAGTACGGGAAGGCGTGGACCAACATTTTCGGGGTATGGGCCCGATAGCTTGTTTAGCTGACCTTACTATTAGGATATGGTGTATTGGTTGCACGAGGAGTTTTGGTCTCTTTGGGTTAGGTTCAAGTCCTATTATTCTAGAAATAGAAGGGTTCAAACCTTCATGGTTTACTCCATCAAAGTAACTCTTTTTTCAGACATATTTCTAGGTTGTTTGTGGGGGTGTTCCGAATAGTCCGATGGGAAAAGAAATGTGTCATATACATATGGCTAGTGATATTGGTAGGAAATTTTTTCATAATAAGTGTATGAGTTGATCATACCGGAATCGGGGGTATGAGGCTCGGATTCATAGGAATAAGGAGGTTAGTATGAGGGTTTTAATTGTGAAGTATATTGTAAAATTTTCTGGGTTGGTGGATATTGGGGATGTGTTGATAAAGATAATGGTGGTCAGGGCATTTATTATAATGATATTAATGTATTCTGCTATGAAGAATAGTGCGAAGGGTCCTGCTGCGTATTCTACGTTGAATCCAGAGACTAATTCTGATTCTCCTTCGGCTAGGTCGAATGGGGCTCGGTTGGTTTCTGCTAGGGTTGAGATAAATCATATTATGGCTAGGGGTCATGTTGGTAGGATCAATCATGTGTATTTTTGGGTTTCCATAAGGGTGCCTAGTGTGAATGAGCCGCTTAGGAGTAGTACTGATAGTAGGATAATGGCTAGGGAGACTTCGTAAGAGATTGTTTGGGCTACGGCTCGTAGTGCTCCTAGTAAGGCGTACTTGGAGTTTGATGCTCATCCTGACCATAGGATTGAGTATACAGCTAGGCTTGAGGTTGCTAGGATAAATAGGATTCCTAGGTTTATATTGATGAGAGGGTGGGGTATGGGGAGGGGGATTCATATGGATAGGGCTAGGGTTAGGGCGAGTATGGGGGCGATGATAAATAATGAGATGGATGAGGCTGATGGCTTTAATGGCTCTTTAATGAATAGTTTTAGAGCGTCCGCGATTGGCTGGAGGATTCCGTATGGGCCGACGATGTTAGGGCCTTTTCGTAATTGTATGTAGCCCAGGAGTTTTCGTTCTATTAGTGTAAGGTATGCTATTGCTAATAGAATTGGGACTAGTAGTAGTAGTGTATTGATGATGTGCATTAGTTGTTAAGGAGAGGAGTTGAACCTCTGATGGTAAAGTTTTAAGTTTTATGCAATTACCGGGCTCTGCCACCTTAACAGGCCCTTTTCTAGGGCTTTTGTTTGGAACAATTGTTGGATTGATTTGTCTTCATCCTTTTGTTGTGAGGGCGTTATTGGTTAATTGGCTCTATTACTCTTGTCCTTTCGTACTGGGAGGAATATATAAATAGATAGAAACCGACCTGGATTGCTCCGGTCTGAACTCAGATCACGTAGGACTTTCATCGTTGAACAAACGAACCCTTAATAGCGTCTACACCATTAGGATGTCCTGATCCAACATCGAGGTCGTAAACCCTATTGTCGATAGGGGCTCTAAAATAGGATTGCGCTGTTATCCCTAGGGTAACTTGTTTCGTTGATCAATTTGTATTGGGTCAATTTATGATAACTACTTTGACTTGTTTAGTCTAGGTTAATATCATTCGGAGGTTGTGTTGTTCTCCGAGGTCACCCCAACCAAAACGTGTAATTTGATACAGTTAGTTGATATTGTTAATCTGTATAAATTAGGTAGTTGAAGCTCCAAAGGGTCTTTTCGTCTTATTTTGTTATCCCCGCCTCTTCACGGGGAGGTCAATTTCACTGACTGAAAGTAAGAGACAGAAAAATCTTCGTTTGGCCATTCATACAAGTCCTTATTTAAAGAACAAGTGATTATGCTACCTTCGCACGGTCAGAATACCGCGGCCGTTGAACTTTGGCGTCACTGGGCAGGCAGTGCCTCTAATACTCGTCATGCTAGAGGTGATGTTTTTGGTAAACAGGCGAGATTTGTGTTTGCTGAATTCCTTTTACTTTTTTTAGTCTTTCCTTGCGGCACTCCTGTGTTGGGTTAACAGTTGTATCAATAAGTTGTTAATATGTGTTTGTTTTTATATAATTGTTAACTATCAGTGATTATTCGGTTAGATATAAACTTGTGCCCGGAGAATAATTTCTTGTTACTAATATTAACATTATTTCTTCTATGTTTTTATAGATTAGTCCAATTTTAGTTTAGGGGGTCAGTTCTTAGTTTTGGTATTGTGTTTTATGTGGTTTGTTGAGCTTGAACGCTTTCTTAATTGATGGCTGCTCTTAGGCCTACTGTGGTGGTGTTGTTACTTTACCCTCTATGCAAGGTTTTTCCTTATTTATAGAGCTGTCCCTCTATAGATTAGCTTTTAAGTCTTTATTAAGATTTATTTTTCTTTGGAAATGGCTTAAAGTTGAACTGATATCCTTGTTTGGACAACCAGCTATCACCAAACTCGGTAGGCTTTTCACCTCTACTTTTAAATCTTCCCACTATTTTGCTACATAGACGGGTTTGCTCATTGTTAGCTGCTCAAAAGTAGCTCGTTTGGTTTCGGGGTTATTTACACAGGGGCTTTTTGTAAATATGTTTCTAGTTAATTCATGATGCAAAAGGTAATAGGGTCAATCTATGCTTTGTTGTACTGTGAATTAATTATTTCATCTTTCCCTTGCGGTACTTTTTCTATGGCTCCGTGGATAAATTTCTATCTCCTATACTTTTTCTGTGTGAATGTTTTATTTTAAATAGTGAATTAGTTTATTGGCGATAGTTTGGGCTAGCGTTAGTTCAAATCGATCATAATCATGATGTCTTCTAGGTGTAAGCTAGATGCTTTTCTTAAGCTACGTTTTGTTTGTCCAAGCACACTTTCCAGTATGCTTACCTTGTTACGACTTGTCTCCTTTAGTTCCATGTTGACTGTTTAATATAGTATTGTTAGTCTTTAGAGTTTAAGGAGGGTGACGGGCGGTGTGTGCGTGCTTCATGGCCATGTTCAAACAAGCTCTCTATTCTTGTTTTACTACTAAATCCACCTTGTGTTATCAGATTTCATGGTAACTGTCGTTTATGTTCTTGGATAAGAAAATGTAGCCCATTTCTTCCCATTTCATTGGTTACACCTTGACCTAACGTTTTTATGATAGTACTTGAGCTTACTTTTGTCCCCTGTAGAGGTTCGCTGAAGATGGCGGTATATAGACTGAAGTAGCCAGAAATGGTGAGGTTTAACGGGGTTTATCGATTATAGAACAGGCTCCTCTAGATGGGTTTAAAGCACCGTCAAGTCCTTTGAGTTTTAAGCTGTTGCTAGTAGTTCTCTGGCGAAATATTTTGTTGTTATAATATTTTATGTTTACGGCTAAGCATAGTGGGGTATCTAATCCCAGTTTGAACCATAGCTGTCGTGTGTTCAGGTTTGTTAAGATTACTTTCGTAGATAGTAGTGGGTTTGTCTTATCTGAAGTTTTTTACGACCTAGATAGAATTTAATCTTAGTCTGATTATTTTCCCTAAACACCCTTTACGCCGGGTTTTATTAATTTGGGTTAATCGTATAACCGCGGTGGCTGGCACGATATTTACCAACCCTAGTTTGATTGCATAATTAAGTCAAACTTTCGTTCATTGCTTAATATTAATTACTGCTGTTTCCCGTGGGGGTGTGGCTAAGCAAGGTGTCTTGAGCTACTTGGTAGTGTACTTGATACCCGCTCCTTTTTGTCAGTTTAAGATTTCAAGGGCATTCTCACTGGCGGGGGGAGACTTGCATGTATAATTTTGCGCTAAACTAATAAAAAAGCCAGGACCAAGCATTTGTGTTTATGGAATTGGTTAATTCATCTAGGCATTTTCAGTGCCTTGCTTTAAAGTTAAGCTACATCAAC